AAGGGAATCGGTCGGAATCAAGAAATAGGATCATAAAAGAATCATGAAAATTAGAGTGTTGACATGTTTTCGTAAGTGGACCCAATGAAATTAAGAAAATTTAAGAAAAGGGGACTCATTTAAATTTTGGATTTTGTTTTGCTGAAGGTGTTTTGACAGATACATCTCGACAAAACTGCTTAAGCCATAACATAAAGATGCACTGTGTAAGAATCCATAGTTCCATTCTTTGTTTTTTAGGTACTTTACTGAAAAAAAAAGAAATAAAATAAGAGATGACATTTTTTTCTTATTATCCATCATTTATGGGAACAAAAAAGGCCCGGCTAGGTACTGACCTGGCCGGGCTGCTGTAGAAAAAAAATAAAATATAAATATCAAAATATATATATTTTGATTTTCTAATATTATATTTATATTATTATTTATATTTATATAGATAATATTAGAATATAACTATAACAATAATATCATTAATATAGTAATATAATTAATATTAATATAGTAAATATAGTATTTATAGTATACTATAATATATATTAATTTATATATTAATCTAAATTATTAATATAATCAAATATCAAATGGACTAATATCAAATATACTAAGTCAAAGAGAGATAAGATAGAAAGAAGGGCTTAAGCCCTACTTTACTTTTTGTTTGTATAATGGAACATAGTAATTCCATTTTTTGAATTGAGGAGAGATGGCTGAGTGGACTAAAGCGTCGGATTGCTAATCCGTTGTACGGATTTTTCGTACCGAGGGTTCGAATCCCTCTCTTTCCGTCCATGATTTGGTATTTTATTTATGTTTTGTTTGAATTTATGGAACCCTTTTTTTTTTTCTTTCTTTGTTTGATTTTTTTATTTTGATGTAAAATAGATCAAAGAATATTTCAAAATCAAGCACAAGCAAAGAAAACATCGAAAACAAAAAATCTTATTTTTTATTCTTCCCGTCCCGGATTACGTCCTGGGTCGTTAGATAGGAATCCGAAAATGAAAAGAGAAACAAAGAATATCACTACCGTGTAAACAAATAGTTTTAGAGTAAGCATTACACAATCTCCAAGATCATTAAAAAAAAAAAAAAAAGAGAAAGATTCTCCTAGACTACACATTCTATTTCTTTTGACACTAAGAAATGAAGTGATTTCGAGAAATAGAAAAAAAAAAATTTTAGGAAATTTATTTGTAATAAGAGTCGAGTCCTTTATTATCATTATCAAAAATTTTCTTTCATATCCACAATTTGTTGGGGGACTCAAATCTAATAGGATTTTTCAATGGAAAAAATGTAAGAATGAGGAAATGAGATAGTCCGCATTTTTATTGGCTATAAAAAAAATTTAAATAAATATTTGAATCGAGGATTCATACTGTAAGACTTATCTGATCTGATCTTATCAATTCAATTGCTAAAATTTTAGAATTTTTCTAGGACAGTATTCAAATTAAAGATATCATCGAAAACTTACAGCAGCTTGCCAGACAAAAGCTAAGAGAAAAAAGAGTAGAGGTATTACTGGCATAATATCTACAATTGGATTCAAAAAAGCGTAGGCTTCAGGCAATTTCGCGAAGAAAAAACTACTTGAATAAAGAGCAGAGTTAATATAAATACAGATCAAACTAAAGATATTAAGCATAACAAAAATTTTGTTCTTTAAGATAATTGTATTTTTTCTTTTTGTGAGTTAAATTGAGTTTTAAATAAAAATGAACTTTATTATATATTATAATAAAATAATTAATATAAAATAATAAAATTATATAATAAAAAAAATGAATTATAAATTATATTATAATTATAAATTATATTATATATGAATTATATAATTATATATATTATATATTTATATAATATGATATGAATTTATATGAATTATATAAAATATTATATATTATATAAAAAAATCAAAATAATAATATAAATGAAAAAATTATTTATTATTCTATTTTACTTAATAAATTTCTTAATGAATTATTATATTAATATATTACTTTACTTAAACTTAACTTAATTAAATATATTCCTAGTTAATATTACTATTACTAATTAAGATATTTTGTAGAATTTAAATAAAAATCAAAAAATGAATCAAATTCAAATTCAAATAAAAAGTAGATCCTACAAATCTATTTGAACTTACCCAATTCAAAATCTTTTGGTTCTGAAAAAAAAAATAGAAGAAATCATACTTTCATACAATATCTTAATTGAATTCTATATAATGATCAATAATTTGAGTCTAATTCTATATCTTCAAATATCAAAATCCTAGCAACAATTTTTTCTATAGGTATTTAGATATTTGGACTGGAATTGACGAATAACCAATACCAATATTAGTGTTTATTAGTGTCGAATAGAAATAGAAATGGGGCGTGGCCAAGCGGTAAGGCAACGGGTTTTGGTCCCGCTATTCGGAGGTTCGAATCCTTCCGTCCCAGAGCATATCCATGTATGCTATATCTCATATCAGAATACAAATTGTATATCACAATCCAAATTTCCTTTTTTTGAGAACCCTTCTGTTTAAGAGTATATAATATTGGGTAAAATGTTATTCTTCCTTCTTTTTTTTTTGATTCGTTTCCAAATCGTCGCACTTTGAAGATCCAGATTCAAAAAAAAAAACTTATTTTTATTCGTGTTATTGTATTTTTTTTTTGAATATTATTTTATTTTATGAAAATAATAAAATAATATTATATTCATAAAATAGAAAATAATAATAGAATTTGAATAGTTTATTAAATGAAAACTAAAGCTAAAGAATAAAAATAAATAAATAAAATATAATTCTAATAAATAATAAGAATTAAGAATATAAAAAGAATAAAAAAAATATTATAATATTAATATTAATATTCAAAATTAATAATATAAAAAGAATAAAAAAAATATTATAATATTAATATTAATATTCAAAATTAATAATATAAAATCAAAAAAAAAATAATAATATAAAAAAAAAGAATTTAATATTAAAAATTCTTCGAGTTAATTTGAATTTTTGTTGAGACTTTTTGACTTTGACTTTAGAAGTATTTTCGAAATTTTCTATTCAAAAAAGTATAGATTACTCTGTATTGTATTGATTGAATCAATGACTATTCATGATTTCATAATGGAATCAATTACATACCGGCTCCAAAGGAATGTTATGGTAAAACTTCGTTTGAAACGATGTGGTAAAAAGCAACGTGCGACTTGAAAGACATGATTCGATTAGCTGTGGATTCTTACATCCACCATTTTTATTTCTATAGAAATAGAAACGAGGATGCTCTTGGCTCGACATCGTTTGTTCTGTTCCACTAGAACTCCGTTTTTGGGGAGGGGAGAGGGATTGATGATCTAAATAGTACATGATGGAGCTCGAGTTGATTGATTTCTCAGGAGCAAGGATCTATGGTTAGTGAAAATTAATAAGTTAGAACAACTTCGTAAGTACATTTTCGAAATTGAAAGGATCCAATTCGAGTAATTTTCAAAAGTCAAATTTGTTGGAATTGGTTAAACTATTTCGATCAAAAATGTATCCGCGGGAATCAACCATCTATTTGTATAATTCTTTGACAGAAAGAAAAAAAATGGTATGTTGCTGCCATTTTTTAAACGATAAAAGATCCCCGAAGTAATGTCTAAACCCAATGATTCAAGGAAAAGCTAAAGGATCCTGGAACAAGTAAATACCATTTTCAATTGTCTCAACAATTATATTAGATTAGAATGAAGAAAAAAAAAATAGATTCGAAAGGAGACAGACAAGAAAAGGGGATAGAGACCGCTCAATAAATAAAATACCTAAAGGTTTTTGAGTTATTTAAGAATTATCCAAACTTGAGTTATGAGGTTGCGAATACAAGTGCTTTTTTTCGGTAAAGAAAAAAAGTACTATAGTCTAATTGATTTGATGATTTTATGGATCTATTTGACATCATAATTCTCTACATAGACATAATTTCTAATTTTCTCGAGCCGTACGAGGAGAAAACTTCTTATACGTTTCTAGGGGGGTGTATTGTTTATCTATATCTATCCCAATGAGCCGTTTATCGAATCGTTGCAATTGATGTCCGATCCCGAAGAGAGGGAAGAGATCTTCGGAAAGTGGGTTTCTTTGATCCGATAAAGAATCAAACCTATTTAAATATTCCTGTTATTCTATATTTCCTTGAAAAAGGCGCTCAACCTACAGGAACTGTTCAGGATATTTCAAAAAGGGCGGGTGTTTCTATGGAACTTTGCCTTAATCAACAAACGAAATTCAATTAATGAAATAAAAAAAAAATAGGGTGTGGATGACTTGTATATAGATTTATATAACCCTTTTCTTTCTTATCCCCCCGCTTCTCTTGCTCTATTCATATCCAATTTTTTTTATTTATTATTGCTGCCATAGAATGCTGTGTTGTTCTCTATAACTAAAAAATCCATTTTTCTTTTTATTGAATTAAAAAAAAAATGGATAGAAAAGAAAAAAGAGCAAATCAATACATGAAGGAATAAATGAAGTAATTGGGTCTAGAAATACATTATCTTTAACAAGGTGGTTTTTGTTGGAATTCTCTAAAAGAGGGGGTTAGGTTAAGCTTGCTTATTCTATTTATATATATTGTATTGATTGATATTGATTGATAATTGATTGAATAAATAAACCCCGTCTCCCCTTTTTTCCTTCATTTTTGCATACGCCCTTTTGTCGATTATTTATGTAGTACAAATAGAATATAATTGCTTGGTTTTTTTTTTTAGTTTATTTTAATATTTTTATTAGTATTAGAATTTTTGATTATTTACAAACGTTTTTCATTTTTAAATTGCAATTGGTATTTTATTTTGATTTGATTTTTTTTTTTTGAATTTGAATATTATATATTTAAATATATTTAATATTATATATTTAATATTATATATTTAATATTTATTATCATTTTTTCTTTTGTTTTCTCCATTGTATTCTTTTTTCAACATTAATATTGACAACAGTGTATCAAACAAATATAATCCGATCGTGAATAAACGGATTTATTTTCGTTCCATAGGATTTTGTTTTTTTTTTTACTTCATCAAAATCAAATGATGGGTTTGTTGGATTTTTTGTGATACAAACAAGAAGTTTTCTTTTTTTTTTTTTAGTTTTTAAGTTAAGTAAAGTGAATAATAATAATAAGAATGGATAACATAGTATACAAAGGGGCGGTCTATCCATATTTTTTTTTATCTGAGAGAATCTCTTGTATTTTCATCTGATCTGTTCATTTTTCTGTTCAGAATCGATTCGGCTTCGACATTTTCAAATTCCAATTTTTTTTTGTTTCTTTTTTCTTTATAAAAAATGAAAAAAAAAAATCTTTTTCTTTATTTTGATTTCGATTGTATCTACACACCCTATATTTCTTTCATTTCTTTTTTTATTTATATTTATTAGATATTAGATTAGTTTCTTTTATACTTTTATAATAGTTTATTTTGAATAGTTTATTAGGGTTGCTAACTCAATGGTAGAGTACTCGGCTTTTAAGTGCGACTCGATTTTTTACACATTTCTATGAAGCAATGGATTCGTCCATATCATCGGTAGAGTTTGTAAGACCACGACTGATCCAGAAAGGAATGAATGGAAAAAGCAGCATGTCGTATCACTGGAGAATTTTAAGAATAATTTTTTTTTTCTTATTGGATCTGGCCAAAACCCTTGTTTCAATTCTTGGCTCGGAACAAAAAAATTCAAAGTTGGGTTGAATTTATAAATGGATAGAGCTTGGCGGCCCCAATTATAGGGAAACAAAAAGCAACGAGCTTTGATTTTGAATGATTAACCCGTCTAATTATATGTTAAAAATCGATTAGTGCTTGATGCGGGAAAAGCTTTTCCCGTGAATGGATTATTTATTTTTGTTATGAGTCCTAACTATTAGCTATTCCCCATTATATTATGGGGTGGAGATAAATGTGTAGAAGAAAGAGTATATTGATAAAGATATTTTGTTTTTCCAAAATCAAAAGAGCGATTGAGTTGAGAAAATAAAGGATTTCTTACTTTCTTGTTATCCTAGAGTGAGCATAAAACAATTAGATGGAAAAAGCGAGGAGAGAGAGTCCGTTGATGAGTCTTACTTGTTTTCTTTTTCTAGATATCTATTTGTATATTATTCTATATAATAATAGAATGTCCTGTTTTGACTGTATCGCACTATGTATCATTTGATAACCCAATAAATCCCTTATTCCTGGGCTAAGTCTAATTTAGAATTTCACAAATGGAGGAATTTCAAATATATTTCGAACTAGATAGATCTCGCCAACATGACTTCCTATACCCACTTATTTTTCGGGAGTATATTTATACACTTGCTTATGATCATGGTTTAAATAGTTCCATTTTGGTGGAAAATGTAGGTTATGACAATAAATCTAGTTTACTAATTGTAAAACGTTTAATTACTCGAATGTATCAACAGAATCATTTGATTATTTTTGCTAATGATTCTAACAAAAATAAATTTTGGGGGTACAACAAGAATTTGTATTCTAAAATAATATCAGAGGGGTTTGCCGTCATTGTGGAAATTCCATTTTCCTTACAATTATCCTTAGAGGAGGCAAAAATCATAAAATCTTATAAATTACGATCAATTCATTCAATATTTCCTTTCTTCGAGGATAAATTTCCATATTTAAATTATGTGTCAGATGTCCGAATACCCTATCCTATCCATCTGGAAATATTGGTTCAAAGCCTTCGCTACTGGGTGAAAGATGCCTCTTCTTTTCATTTATTAAGACTCTTTCTTTACGAGTATTGTAATTGGAATAGTCTTATTACTCAAAAACAAAAAAAATCGAGTTTGATTTTTTCAAATTCAAAAAGTAATCCAAGATTTTTCTTGATCCTATATAATTTTTATGTATGTGAATACGAATCTATCTTCCTTTTTCTCCGTAACAAATCCTCTCATTTACGATTAACATCTTTTGGAGTTCTTTTTGAGCGAGTATATTTCTATGGAAAAAGAGAACATCTTGTAGAAGTCTTTGCTAATGATTTTCCGTCTACCCTATGGTTCCTCAAGGACCCTTTCATTCATTATGTTAGATATCAAGGAAAATCCATCCTGGCTTCAAAGAATACGCCTCTTTTGATCAATAAATGGAAATACTATCTTATCACTTTATGGCAATGTCATTTTTGTGTTTGGTCTCAACCAGGAAGGATCCATATAAACCAATTATCCGAGCGTTCGTTTTACTTTTTGGGCTATTTTGCAAAAGTCCGGCTATATCCTTCAGCGGTACGGAGTCAAATGCTGGAAAATTCATTTATAATAGAAAATTTGATGAAAAAGCTCGATACAATAGTTCCAATTATTCCTCTAATTAGATCATTGGCTAAAGCGAAATTTTGTAACGTATTAGGGCACCCCATTAGTAAGCCAGTCTGGGCCGATTCATCAGATTTTTATATTATTGACCGATTTTTGCGGA